CGAAAAGCCAAACTTATAATGATTTTTAGTGATAAGAAAATGGTTTTTAATGATAATGAACAAAATAATGATACTTATAATAATACCAAGGATCCAAGGAATTCCGCCCCAGTATACATAGGCGAAGTCACTTTGATACGTTATTCACAACAATCAGACTTTCGTCGAGATCTAATAAAAGGATCCGTACGAGCACAAAGACGTAAAATAACTATTTTTGAACTGTTTCAAGCAAACGTGCATTCTCCTATTTTTTTGGACAGAATAAAGAAATCTCTTTTTTTTTCTTTTGATATTTTTGAACTGATGAAAACAATGTTTATAAATTTTATGTGTAAAAAGAAAGAATTCCAAATTTTTGATTCTACTTATAGAAATAAAAAAATAAAAGAAAATAACAAAAAGGACAAAAGAAAAAAAAACAAAAGAAAAAACAACAAAAGAGAGGACAAAATACGGATAAAAATCGCTGAAGCCTGGGATACAATTTTTCTTGCTCAAATAATAAGAAGTTGTCTTTTAGTAACTCAATCAATTCTTAGAAAATATATTATAGTACCCTCATTAATAATAACTAAAAATATCATTCGTATATTATTTTTTCAACCCCCTGAATGGTCCGACGATTTAAAGGATTGGGGTCGAGAGATGCATGTTAAATGCACCTATAATGGAGTTCAGTTCTCGGAAAAAGAATTTCCGAAAAATTGGTTAACAGGCGGGATTCAAATACAAATCCTATTTCCTTTTCGTTTAAAACCTTGGCACCGATCTAACTTAAAATTTCTTTATAAAGGTCGAAAAAAAAAGAAAGTACAAGAAAAGGATTTTTGTTTTTTAACAGTTTGGGGACTGGAAACAGAACTTCCTTTTGGTTCTCCCCGAAAGCATCTTTCACTTTTTAAACCCATCGTTAAAAAACTTGAAAAAAAAATTAGAAAGATGAAAAAAAATGTTTTTCGAGTTCTAACAATTTTAAAAGAAAAAAGAAAATTGTTTCAAAATTTATCAAAAGAAAAAAAACACTGGTTCATCAAAAACAGTTTTTTTCGACAAGAAAAAATAACGAAACTTTCAAAATCAAAAAGAAATGAAAATTTTTTATCCGAATTTAGAGAAGTAGATGAATTAAATAAAAATAACCAAGATTCGACAATCAATAACAATAATTGGACAGTTTCAAAATTATCTATTCCAATTGGATCTATGCCTTGTACAAATTATTCACTGATAGAAAGAAAAATGAAAGATCTTTCTGCTAGAAGAAAGATAATTCTAAATCAAATAGAAAAAATTACAAAAGAAAAGAAAACAAAAAATAAAACTTCTGAAGTAAATATTAGTTCTAACAAAATAAAAAAAAGTTCTAATGCTAAAAAATTAAACTCATCAAACAAAATTTCCTACATATTAAAAAGAAAAAATGCTCGATTAGTGCATAAATTTGACTTTTTTATAAAAATTTTGATTGAAAATATATACATAGATGTCTTTTTAGGTATCATTAATATTCCAAGGCTTAATGCACACCTTTTTCTTGAATCAATAAAAAAGATTATTACTAAATATATTGCCAAGAATGAATCAAATAAAAAAAAAATTGATAAACCAAATCAAAATAAATTTAACTTTATTTCGATTATAAAAAAGTCAAGAGATATTGCTGTTATTAATAAGAATTCAAAGATTTTTTGTGACATATCTTTCTTATCACAAGCCTATGTATTTTACAAACTATCACAAACCAAAAGTCTTAACTTATATAAGTTAAGATCGATCTTTGAATACCAAAACCTTTTTCTGAAGACTGAAATAAAAAATTATTTTAGAGCCGAAGGATTATTTAATTCGGAATTAAAAGAAAAAAATTTGATAAATTCTTTTTCTTTAATGAATCAATGGAAAAACTGGTTAAGAAGTCATTATCAATATAAATATGATTTATCTCAGGTTAGATGGTCTAGATTAATACCAGAAAAATGTAAAAATCGAATATATCAGCATCAGCACCATATGGTTGAAAAAAAAAAATTAAGCAAATGGAATTTACATGAAGAAGACCAATTAATTCATTATGAAAAAACAAATGATTTTTGGGTAAACTTATTTGCAAATCAAAAGAATAATTTTAAAAAACACGCTAGATATAGTCTTTTATCATATAAATCTATTAATTATGAAAAAAAGACGGACTTTTTGATTTACGAATCAACAACTAATAAAGCAACGATTCTTTATAATTCCAATAGAAATAAAAGCAAATTATTTCAAGAAGGTATTCCTATGACTAATTATCTAGCGGAAAGGGAGATTATCGATATAGAGAAAAGCCCATACCGAAAATATTTTGATTGGCGACTTATCAATTTTTGTCTTCAAAAGAAGGTTGATATTGAGTCCTGGATCGATACCTGCAGCAAAGATAAAAAAAAGACTAAGACTCGAACTAAAAACTATCAAATAATTGATAAAATTGATAAGAAAAATATTTATTTTGTTCCCATTTACCAAGATCACGAAATCAATTCATCTAAGCAACCCCCCCTTTTTTTTGATTGGATGGGAATGAATGAAGAAATACAAACTAGTGTCATATCGAATTCGAATTTTGAACTTTGGTTCTTTCGAAAATTTGTGATACTTTACAACACATATAAGAGAAAACCATGGACAATACCGATTCAATTTCTTCTTTTAAATTTTCAAAAAAATAGTAGTACAAATAAGAAAATCTACGAGAATAAAAAAAGTGACCTTCTTCTATCTATATCATCGACTGAAAAGAAAATTTTTGAATTAGAGAATCAAAATCATAACGAAAAAGAATCTAACGACCAAGTGGCTTTTGGAACATTTTTACCAAATGAAGAAAAAGATATTGACGAAGATTATATGGGATTAGGTATGACAAAACATAGAAATAAAAAGCAAAACAAAAGTAATACGGAAGTAGAGCTTGATTTCTTCCTAAAAGCGTATTTATGTTTTCAATTAAGATGGAATGTTTTTTTAAATAAAAAAATAATTGATAATATCAAAACGTATTGTTTCCTGCTTAGACTGAGAAATCCACGCGAAATTATTCTATCTTCTCTTCAAAGGAAAGAACTAAATCTGAATATTCTGATGGTTCAAAAAGGTGTAACTTTTACAGAATTGATGAAAAAGAGAATATTGATTATCGAACCTGTCCATGTGTCGATAAAAACGGATGGCAAATTTCTTTTGTATCAAATGGTGGGTATCTTATTAGTTCATAAGAACAAAGAACAAATTAATAAAAAATCTAGAGAAAAATTCTATGTTGATGAAAATAAAAAGAATTTTACCGATGAAAGACGTCACAATAGAATTGGAAATACAGAAAAAACTGATTATGATTTACTTGTTCCTGAAAATATTTTATCCCCTAAACGTCGTAGAGAATTAAGAATTCGACTTTCTTTCAATTTTAAAAATAAAAATGATATTCATAGAAATACAGAAATTTTCAATGGTAATAACATAAAAAAAGGCAGTCCCGTTTTGGAGAAAAACAAATATTTTTGGAGAGAAAAAAATAACCTAATAAAATTGAAATTTTTTCTTTGGCCCAATTTTCGATTAGAGGATTTAGCTTGTATGAATCGCTATTGGTTCGATACTAATAATGGAAGTCGGTTCAGTATGGTAAGGATATATATATATCCGCGGTTGAAATTTTAATAAAGGCGAATTTTTCATATATATCATAGCATATTTGGGCTAGTATATGAAAAGAACGAGATAGTCGCCTTATTGCTTTACACTCCAGATTCCATTCTGGTACATAGAATTCAATCATCTATCAATTAGATCTAGAAATGAGTCAATGGCATTTTTTTTACTTTTTTTTAGGTAGAATTTTTTTATTTTTTGTAAGCGACGAAATAGACGACCTTTAAAAAATTGGATTGAGTAATTCCAAATTCGATTTGAAAGAATTTGGAATTACTAACAAAGTAAAGATTTTTGTGTATACAAAATTTAAATGAACTGACATTATTTATTAATAGAATACATTTATTAAGTTTTTATTATTACTGATTAATAAAAATATTTTAAAATTAAAACTAAAAAAAAAAAGAGGGGATCCTTATTTTATGGTAAAAAATTCATTCATTTCAGTTATTTCACAAAAAGAAAAAGACGAAAACAAGGGATCTGTTGAATTTCAAATAGTAACTTTCACTAATAAGATACGAAGACTTACTTCACATTTGGAATTGCATAGAAAAGACTATTTATCTCAGAGAGGTTTACGGAAAATTTTAGGAAAACGCCAACGACTGCTGTCTTATTTAGAAAAAAAAAATCGAGTACGTTATAACGAATTAATTAGTCGGTTGGATATTCGGAAGTTAAAAGGACGTTAAAAACGGATTAATTTCTTAATTGGAAGAGTTTTGTTGAATTATTTGATTTATTAGATCTTGAGATGAACTTCTTTTTCTTTTCAGTAACTTGTGGAATGGATCAAGGAAACCCCTATGAATATACCAGCTAAACGAAAAGACCTTATGATAGTGAATATGGGTCCCCACCACCCATCAATGCACGGTGTTCTTCGACTCGTCGTTACTCTAGACGGTGAGGATGTTATTGATTGTGAACCAATATTAGGTTATTTACACAGAGGAATGGAAAAAATTGCGGAAAATCGAACAATTATACAATATTTGCCCTATGTAACACGGTGGGATTATTTGGCTACAATGTTCACAGAAGCAATAACAGTAAATGGTCCAGAACTATTAGGAAATATTCAAGTGCCAAAAAGAGCTGGCTATATCAGAGTAATTATGTTGGAATTAAGTCGTATAGCTTCTCATTTGTTATGGCTTGGGCCTTTTATGGCAGATATTGGTACACAGACTCCTTTCTTCTATATTTTTAGAGAAAGAGAGTTAATATATGATTTATTTGAAGCTGCCACTGGTATGAGAATGATGCATAATTATTTTCGTATCGGGGGGGTAGGGGCTGATCTACCTCATGGTTGGATAGATAAATGTTTGGATTTTTGCGATTATTTTTTAACAGCAGTTGCTGAATATCAAAAACTTATTACACGAAATCCTATTTTTTTAGAACGAGTTGAAGGAGTAGGTATTGTTGGTGCGGAGGAAGCAATAAATTGGGGTTTATCGGGACCAATGCTACGAGCTTCCGGAGTACAATGGGATCTTCGTAAAGTTGATCATTATGAGTCTTACGACGAATTTGATTGGGAAGTCCAGTGGCAAAAAGAAGGAGATTCATTGGCTCGTTATTTAGTCCGAATTGGTGAAATGCTGGAATCTATAAAAATTATTCAACAGGCTCTTGAAGGAATTCCAGGGGGTCCTTACGAGAATTTAGAAACCCGACGTTTTGATAGAGAAAAGGATCCGGAATGGAACGATTTCGAATATCGATTCATTAGTAAAAAAACTTCTCCTACTTTTGAATTACCGAAGCAAGAACTTTATGTCAGAGTGGAAGCCCCAAAAGGAGAATTGGGAATTTTTCTAATGGGGGATCAGAGCGGGTTTCCTTGGAGATGGAAAATCCGCCCCCCGGGTTTTATCAATTTGCAAATTCTTCCTCAATTAGTTAAAAGAATGAAATTGGCTGATATTATGACAATATTAGGTAGTATAGATATCATTATGGGAGAAGTTGATCGTTGAAATGATAATTGATACAACAGAAGTACAAGCTATCCATTCTTTTGCTAACTTAGAATCCTTAAACGAGGTCTATGCAATTATATGGGAGTTTGTTCCTATTTTGGCTCTTGTATTGGGAATCACGATAAGCATACTAGTAATTGTATGGTTAGAAAGAGAAATATCCGCAGGGATACAACAACGTATTGGACCCGAATATGCAGGTCCTTTAGGAGTTCTTCAAGCTCTAGCGGATGGGACAAAACTACTTTTCAAAGAAAATCTTTTTCCATCTAGGGGGGATACTCATTTATTCAGTATTGGGCCATCTATAGCAGTCATATCTACTCTCTTAAGCTATTCAGTAATTCCTTTTGGCTATCACTTTGTTTTAACTAATCTAAATATTGGTGTTTTTTTATGGATTGCCATTTCAAGTATTGCTCCCATTGGACTTCTTATGTCAGGATATGGATCAAATAATAAATATTCCTTTTTAGGTGGTCTACGAGCTGCTGCTCAATCGATTAGTTATGAAATACCTTTAACTATTTGTGTGTTAGCCATATCTCTACGTGCGATTCGTTGAAACAAAAATTTTTCGCTATTCCGTTCTTTTTATTTTAGTTTTAAGACGAAAGTGAAATGAGTTGAATAGATATCTTCATTTTTTATTCATCATTTTGGTTGATGAACGAAATTGGATAGTTATATGAGTGAAAAAAAAACAACTTCGAAATTTGTAGTAACAAAATTGAGACTCATTTCCTATGTACAAGAATAAAAAGGAAAACAGAAATAAATATAAGAAACGAAGACTGATTGCCCCGAGATTAGTTGATTAGTCATCCTAACTTGAAGCGGGCTCAAAAGATCAACTTTATGGCGTTTTCACTATCATTTCTAGGTATTCTCCATAGGTATTACCCTAATGCATGCTAACAGGTGATTGAGCAAAAATTAGTGGATGTTTAGGAACACGAAAATACACAAAGGATTAGTAATAAAGATTTTAAAAATTATCGAAAAAGCTATTTCGAAAAAAAAAGTATATTAATCGGGGCTTTAAGTTCGTAGAAATGATCAGGCAGTGCTCCCCATAATTCCAATCCAGAGTATACTCCTATCCACCAATTTAAAGACCTAACTATCCGGAACGAAATAATCCTTTATTTTTTTTTTAACCCCCTTGTCGTTTTTTCAGAAATTCAGAAAGAAGAATAAGAACGAAAAAAAAAGAATGGAATTACAAATGGAATTACAATAGAAAAATAAATCTTTTTATTCTTTTCTACTATATCGATAAATATTCATAGAGATAGAATTCGTGTCATAATTCGATTCTCGTAATCGAAAAGGATCGGTTGAAATATCTATTGGTATTTTAACAAGGAATTTTACAAAGAGTATTTTATTGAAGGATTCAAGTTATTACTCAAGAAATCAAAATTGAAATTATTAAGGGATGAGATCAATTCCGAAGTACTTTTTATTTTTAGTATTATAACAGATAGAATTTCATTGCTCGAATTCTGGAACGTCGATAGATTTTATTTTGATCCGCTCTATTCTACAAATATATCAAAATAAATAATACAATCGATCTGGTCCTTAAATTTAGTTATGGACTTCGAGGAGCCGTATGAGGTAAGAATCTCATGTACGGTTCTGTAATAGCGATGGGAACAGTGATGTTATCACCGACTATGATTATCTAACAGTTCAAGTACCGTTGATATAGTTGAGGCCCAATCAAAATCTGGTTTTTGGGGGTGGAATTTGTGGCGTCAACCCATAGGATTTTTTATTTTTTTTATTTCGTCTCTAGCAGAATGTGAAAGATTACCTTTTGATTTGCCAGAAGCAGAAGAAGAATTAGTAGCAGGTTATCAAACAGAATATTCAGGTATCAAATTTGGTTTATTTTATATTGCTTCCTATTTAAACTTATTAGTTTCTTCATTATTTGTAACAGTTCTTTACTTGGGCGGTTGGAATATTTCTATTCCATATATATTCGTTCATGAATTTTTTGAAATAAATAATATAAGCAGAGTCGTTGGGCCAACAATTGGTATCTTTATTACCTTGGTTAAAACTTATTTGTTCTTGTTCATTCCTATCACAACAAGATGGACTTTACCTAGACTACGAATGGACCAACTTTTAAATCTTGGATGGAAATTTCTTTTACCTATTTCCCTCGGTAATCTATTATTAACAACCTCTTTCCAACTCCTTTCACTATAAAAGAAAAGGATAATAAAAAAACTAAAATTAGAAAAATTCTAATAATAATTAATAATAATAAAGAAAACTCTAAAAAAAGAATATTATGAGTTGTCTTCAACTCAGACAAGAGAAAAAAATAAAAATCAAATTATTCATAAAAATTTACGCTATGTTTCCCATGGTAACTGGGTTCATGAATTATGGGCAACAAACCATACGGGCCGCAAGGTACATTGGTCAAAGTTTCATGATTACCTTATCCCATGCAAATCGTTTACCTGTAACTATTCAATATCCTTATGAAAAATTAATCACATCGGAGCGTTTCCGCGGTCGAATCCATTTTGAATTTGATAAATGCATTGCTTGTGAAGTATGTGTTCGTGTATGCCCAATAGATCTGCCTGTTGTTGATTGGAAATTGGAAACTGACATTCGAAAGAAACGGTTGCTTAATTACAGTATTGATTTCGGAATCTGTATATTTTGCGGCAACTGTGTTGAGTATTGTCCAACAAATTGTTTATCAATGACGGAAGAATATGAGCTTTCTGCTTATGATCGTCATGAATTGAATTATAATCAAATTGCTTTGGGTCGTTTACCAATGTCAGTAGTTGACGATTATACGATTCGAACAATTTTAAATTCAACTCAAAAAAAAACTAACCACTTTGATTGATTTTAAAATACAATTAGTAAACTAAAAAAAGGAAAATTCTCTTTTGATCTATTTGATCTAAAAGTATGAAAGGGGGTTTGTTTCATTTTCTTGTTCAATGACTACAAAAATTCGAAATTCCAACTATTGATTTGATTGATGAAAATTGCATCGAAACTGAATTTCGATTGACAATCTATTAAGATATCTATAATTCTATCCATAATTCTTTCGATAATATAATAAAATAAAACGAGAATAAAATTTCGAATGCCTTTTTCAAGAAATTCAAGAAAGAATGAAATTAGTTCAATAGTTGTCCATATAATAATTATTTACGCCCCTTAGGATTTAAAAGTAATATAATATTCTATATTTGCTATTTTAGATAGAATCTAAAATAGCAAATATAGAATAAAAAAAGAATATAAAATATAAAAAAGTTTTTCCTGGTCAAGTGAATAGTCAATAAGGTCATGAAGAAACAATTCAATTTTTTTATTTCTTATTTTACGTGCAATGGATTTACCTGGACTAATACATGATTTTCTTTTAGTCTTTTTGGGATTAGGTCTTATATTAGGAGGTTTAGGGGTAGTATTATTTACTAACCCAATTTATTCTGCCTTTTCATTAGGATTCGTTCTTGTTTGTATATCTTTATTTTATATTTTATCAAACTCTCATTTTGTAGCTGCTGCACAGCTCCTTATTTATGTGGGAGCTATAAATGTTTTAATTATATTTGCCGTAATGTTCATGAATGGTTCAGAATATTACAAAGATTTTAATCTTTGGACTGTTGGAAACGGGGTTACTTCCTTAGTTTGTACAAGTATTTTTGTTTCACTAATTACTATTATTCCAGATACGTCATGGTACGGAATTATTTGGACTACAACAACAAATCAGATTATAGAACAAGATTTGATAACTAATAGTCAACAAATTGGAATTCATTTAGCAACCGATTTTTTCCTTCCATTTGAATTCATTTCAATAATTCTTTTAGTTGCTTTGATAGGTGCGCTTGCTGTGGCTCGTCAGTAAGAAATTTTTCGAATTAATAATCAAAATTAAAACTGTTTTCCACATATCTTTTCCTTCAATTTTATTTAAAGATTATTTATTTATAAATTCTTTTATTTGATCTATTATCCCTAGATTTATTTGTTCAGTACTTATGATATTCTTAATTCTAGTCAATCACAGGTGGAATTGTTGTTCATATTGAAATAAAATATTGAAATAAATCAAAATTGAAAAATTGATAAGGAGTTGGTCAATGATCCTCGAACATGTACTTATTTTGAGTGCCTGTTTATTTTCTATCGGTATCTATGGATTGATCACGAGTCGAAATATGGTTAGAGCCCTTATGTGTCTTGAACTTATACTGAATGCTGTTAATATAAATTTCGTAACATTTTCTGATTTTTTTGATAGTCGCCAACTAAAAGGAAATATTTTTTCAATTTTTGTTATAGCTATCGCAGCCGCTGAAGCAGCTATTGGACTGGCTATTGTTTCGTCAATTTATCGTAACAGAAAATCTACCTGTATCAATCAATCGAATTTGTTGAATAAGTAGTATTAATTGTATAGAATATAATTTTCATATTCAGTAATTTGAGTTGGCATGTATGATACCTAAATTGTCTGATCATGTTTGTGAAAATCTAAGAATAAGAAATTAAAGTATCTTGCCTCTATTTCAATTTCAGAAGTTGATCCAGAATTGAGAAAATTTCTGGTAAATCATTGATTCGTCTGGTTTCTAAATATATGCTGATTCATTTAGAAATTTACTAGATTGAAATTTTATGACGTTAAAAAAATTTTTAATCCAATGTCACATTCAGTAAAAATTTATGATACATGTATAGGGTGTACTCAATGTGTCCGAGCCTGTCCCACGGATGTATTAGAAATGATACCTTGGGATGGGTGTAAATCCAAGCAAATTGCTTCCGCTCCAAGAACAGAGGATTGTGTCGGTTGTAAAAGATGTGAATCTGCTTGTCCAACGGATTTCTTGAGTGTTCGAGTTTATTTATGGCATGAAACAACTCGAAGCATGGGTCTAGCTTATTGATACTTTACCAGAAAACCCCACTTGAATAATTTTCTTTTTTGTTTACCGCCAAAAACCCGTACTCGAAAAAATGTTTTCTAGCACGGGTTTTTCTAGTCTAAGCGTATCTTGTCTTTACCACGAATTCTTTTCCTTGGTTAACAATATTTGTAGTTTTACCAATAGCGGCGGGTTTATTAATTTTCTTTTTCCCTCAGAGAGGAAATAAGGTAATTAGGTGGTATACTTTATATATATGTATAGTAGAGCTCCTTTTAATAACTTATGCGTTCTCTTATTATTTCCAATTTGAGGACCCATTAATCCAATTAAGAGAAGATTATAAATGGATCCCGTTTTTTGATTTGTACTGGAGATTGGGAATAGATGGATTTTCTTTAGGACCTATTTTACTGACAGGATTTATCACCACTTTAGCTACTTTAGCGGCTTGGCCGATTACTCGGGATTCCCGATTATTCCATTTTCTAATGTTAGCAATGTATAGTGCTCAAATAGGATTATTTTCATCTCAAGATCTTTTACTTTTTTTTATCATGTGGGAATTAGAATTAATTCCCGTCTATCTACTTCTATCCATGTGGGGGGGAAAGAAACGTCTGTATTCAGCTACAAAGTTTATTTTGTATACTGCAGGAGGTTCTGTTTTTTTATTAATGGGAGCTTTGGGTATCGCTTTATATGGTTCTAATGAACCAACATTCCATTTTGAAACATTAGCCAATCAATCATATCCTGTGGGACTAGAAATATTTTTCTATATTGGATTTCTTATTGCTTTTGCTGTCAAATCGCCGATTATACCCTTACATACATGGTTACCAGACACTCATGGGGAAGCACATTACAGTACTTGTATGCTTCTAGCCGGAATCCTATTAAAAATGGGGGCGTATGGATTGATTCGAATCAATATGGAATTATTACCTCATGCTCATTCTATATTTTCCCCTTGGTTGATAATAATAGGCGTAATGCAAATAATTTATGCAGCTTCAACATCTCCTGGTCAACGAAATTTAAAAAAACGAATAGCCTATTCTTCTGTATCTCATATGGGTTTCATAATTATAGGAATTTGCTCTATAAGTGATATGGGACTCAATGGAGCCATTTTACAAATTCTATCCCATGGATTTATTGGTGCTGCACTCTTTTTCTTGGCAGGAACCGGTTATGATAGAATACGTCGTCTTTATCTTGACGAAATGGGCGGAATCGCTCCCCTAATGCCAAAACTATTTACGACCTTCAGTATTTTATCACTAGCTTCCCTTGCATTACCGGGCATGAGTGGTTTTTTTGCGGAATTGATAGTCTTTTTGGGGATAATTACCGGCCAAAAATACCTTTTAACGGCAAAAATATTAATTACTGTTGTAATGGCAGTTGGAATGATATTAACTCCGATTTATTTATTATCTATGTTACGACAGATGTTCTATGGATACAAACTGTTTAATGCCCCAAACTCTTATTTTTTTGATTCTGGACCTCGGGAATTATTTGTTTCGATCTCTATCCTTCTGCCTGTAATAAGTATTGGTATTTATCCGGATTTCGTTTTCTCATTATCAATTGACAGAGTCGAAGCTATTCTATCTAATTTTTTTTATAAATAGTTTTTCTAAAAAAAATTAGAAATGAATTCTAAGCAAAAATTTTTGGCATTTGTGAGAACTTTTTGAATCACCTACTATGGTGATTCAAAAAGTTCTCAACAGCTTACCTGAAGCTTTTTGTCTCTATGTTTTGCTGGCCTAGAGAGTTACATTCGTCAGATCCTTTGTTCAATTGTTAATTGTTAATGTAAATGAACCATAACTATGTAATCCTATTCCTAATAAATTAACTCCAAAATAGCATATCCAAATTATAAGAAAACCAATAGAAGCGACAATTGCCGAATTTAAACCCTCCCAATTTTTATTTGTTCGAGTATGAAAAAAAATCGCGAATATGGTCCATGTAATAAATGCCCAAGTTTCCTTTGGGTCCCAATTCCAATATGATCCCCATGCTTCGTTAGCCCAGACTGCTCCCGAAAGAATACCTATAGTTAAAAAAATAAATCCTATACTTATAATTCGATAACTCCAGTCATCTAATTGTTGAATCAACTGAAACCTATAATAATTCCTATAAGAAAGAAAAGAAAAATTTCTTAAAATTTTTTTTCGGTCCGTTATATATTGTATCTCATTAAAGTAAAATGAATCATTTAATAAATTATTGCTTTTATCAAAAATTCTTATGAGTTTTTGAAATCTGATTACTAGAAATGCTACGGATAATAATGATCCACACAAAAGAGCTGCATAGCCCAATATCATCATACTTACGTGCATCATTAACCACTGGGATTGAAGAGCGGGTACTAAGATTTCAGATTGATGCATGCCTTTTAAAATACCCGAAGTGGCAAACCCCTGAGTAAAAAAAGTACTTGGCGCGGTTATTGCGCTTAAATAATTTTTATATTTTTTAAAATACGGAACTATATGAATAACAGAACATGCCCATGAAAGAAAGATTAATGATTCATATAAATTACTTAATGGTAAATGTCCACCAAAAAACCAACGAGTAAATAAGAATCCTGTTATACAGAAAAAAGTAGTTATCATGCCCTTTTCTGACGAATCATAGAGTTCTACGAATTCATCGACTAATAAGGTTATCAAATGAATTGTAATTACAATTGACACGACTGAAAAAGATATATGAGTTAATATATGTTCTAAAGCCGAAACTATCATAAAAAAAAGTTAGGGGGGGTTCCTTTTTTAGTATTGGGCGTTCCTCTTTTAGTATATAGAATTTAAATTAGGAAGTGAAGTCATTATAGGAGATATTGACTCCTTTTGAAAATTACAGGATGTAATGCCGCTACTCGGACTCGAACCGAGATGCTCTAGCACTGCTTCCTAAGAGCAGCGTGTCTACCAATTTCACCATAGCGGCTTGTTTGAAATCATAATAATCGATTTTTATTTAATCGTCGAGCTTCGAGCCAAGACTTTTTAATACTTTTTACGAAATATTCAAATTCATGAAAAAAAAATTTTTTTTAAGACTAAAAACAAATCAAATTTTATCATTTTATCAATTCCAATTTAAATATTCCATTCCATTTAATAGATTTATGAAAATATTTTATTCCTTAACTCAGTTTTTTGTGGAAATAGTTTTGGTTAGGATTTAGAAATATTATTACGTATTCTATCATATAACAACAAAATTCCAGCTCTGGATAGGGACTTAAAAAAAAATTGTCTTTAATTTAATATATCTTTAATTTAATATATAATATATATCTTAGAACCCGCTTCGAACCGAAGTATTAAAATAAATCAGTTCAAAACCGACACATTTTATCTACATTTTATCTAAATAAAATTGAATTGAAAGGGTTATTTCTTTTTTTTTTTTTTTTTCAAAAAAAAACTATTATTTTTCAAATTCAGTAGACAAAAGAATGGTTTATTCTATAATGGTTTATTCTATATTCTATTTTATTCTATATCTATATTCTATAATATAGAATAAAAATATAGAATAAAAACAAAAAAAAAGGAGGGCCATTTATTTACTATTCATTAGTTCAAAAGTTCAAAAGTTCAAAATCAAAATATCAAATTAACAAAAAATAGTAAATAAAAAAATAAAAGAGAGGGAAATTCTTTATATATCTATATCTTTATTTCTCTTTATATATCGTTATTTTTCTATTATTTATATATATTTTGTATATATTATTTAGATATTATTTAGAATTTTTTTTTATTCTTAATTAGAAAAAAAATTCGACCTTCCAATGTTCTTTTCAAAAAGTTTTTTCGAATATGCTTTTTTCTTATATGGTATAGAAAGGACTCTTTTTTGGAACTTCCATTCAAAAATAAAGAAGTTCTTTATTCCTCGAGTTGAATGGGAAAGGCATCTTTTGTCAAAAAAAAATAGTTTTTTACTATTTGATTCCTTAATATATATATTTAATCTGAAAATTACACTCTTTTCATCAAAGAAGCCTATCCACCCTATTTCTATTTCTGTCTTTTTTCATCATATTAAATGTATAAAAAAAATACATCAATAAAGTTTAAGAACCTCAATTTTTTTCTTTATCCTGGAATTGATAGTTAGGCTAATAGAATTATAATAAAAACCGTTAACTTTTTTTCCCATAATTATAATTGGTCAAGTTCAAACTCAACCAAAAATTATATCTAATTCAAATTGAATTTTCAAATTCAAATAAGACTATTAATTAATTTGTTAAAAAAAGAAATTTTTATTAATTCTTTACTTTATACCTATGGAAAATCTAAACGAAAAGTGTCAACTAGTTAATGGTTCTGAATAAAGAAACAAATTATTTTAATGAATCCAGTAAGAAGGATCTGCTACGACCATTCTTTTTCTGGTAAAATTATCTTTTTTTTTTTTATTCCTAATCACTTTTTCTTATTATTGCTATCAATATTTGACCAATTCGAACTTTTTGATTTGAATATGTGAATTTTTTATTAATTGATAATAATTAAATACTTTAAAATAGAAATCCAAAATTCGCTTTTAGTTTTACATACTTTTTATTTTTTCTTTCTCATTTTTTTTTTTCTTTATTGAATTGACTGATTTAAAAAGATAGAAGAGCTGATAAATCAGAAACACGAAATGATTAATTAGTAATTAAAAAAGTTTTTTTATGGAACATATATATCAATATTCATGGATCATACCTTTGCTTACATTCCCAGTCCCTATGTTAATAGGAGCAGGACTTCTACTTTTTCCGGCGACAACAAAAAAACTTCGTCGTATGTGGGCTTTTCCAAGTGTCTTATTGTTAACTATAGTGATGATTTTTTCAATTGATCTGTCTATTCAACAAATAAATAGCGGTTTTATTTATCAACATATATGGTCCTGGACCATCAATAATGATTTTTCTTTAGAGTTCGGACACTTGATTGACCCACTTACCTCTATTTTGTTAATGTTAATTACTACAGTTGGAATTATGGTTCTTTTTTATAGTGATAATTATATGTCTCATGATCAAAGCTATTTAAGATTTTTTGCTTATATGAGTTTTTTCAATACTTCAATGTTGGGATTAGTTACTAGTTCGAATTTAATACAAATTTATATTTTTTGGGAATTAGTTGGAATGTGTTCTTATCTTTTAATAGGTTTTTGGTTCACACGACCTAGTGCATCGAATGCTTGCCAAAAAGCATTTGTAACTAATCGTGTAGGGGATTTTGGTTTATTATTAGGAATTATTGGTCTTTATTGGCTAACGGGCAGCTTCGAGTTTCGCGATTTGTTCAAAATAGTCAATAACTTGATTTATAATAATCAAGTTAATGTTGTATTCGTTACTTTGTGTACCTTTTTATTATTTTCCGGTGCAATTGCTAAATCAGCACAATTTCCTCTTCATGTATGGTTACCCGATGCTATGGAAGGCCCTACTCCTATTTCGGCTCTGATACATGCTGCTACTATGGTAGCGGCGGGAATTTTTCTTGTAGCTCGACTTTTTCCCCTTTTCGTAGTTATACCTTATATACTGAATCTAATAGCTTTGATAGGCATAATCACAGTCTTTTTAGGAGCTACTTTAGCTCTTGCTCAAAAAGATATTAAGAGAGGTTTAGCTTATTCTACAATGTCTCAATTGGGTTATATGATGTTAGCGCTAGGTATGGGGTCTTATCGAGGTGCTTTATTTCATTTGATTACTCATGCCTATTCGAAAGCATTGTTGTTTTTAGGGTCTGGATCTATTATTCATTCAATGGAAGCTATTGTTGGTTATTCTCCAGATAAGAGTCAAAATATGGTTCTTATGGGTGGGTTAACAAAACATATTCCAATTACAAGAACTTCGTTTTTATTAGGAACACTTTCTCTTTGTGGTATTCCACCCTTCGCCTGTTTTTGGTCCAAAGATGAAATTCTTAATGATAGTTGGGTGTATTCACCTAATTTCGCAATAATAGCTTGGTTCACTGCGGGATTAACTGCATTTTATATGTTTCGGATTTATTTACTTACTTTTGAAGGATATTTAAATCTTAATTTTAAAAATTACAATGGGAAAAAAAACAATTCATTTTATTCAATATCTTTATGGGGTAAAGAAGGATCAAAAACGTTTAATAAAAATTTTCGTTTCTTACCTTTATTAACAATGAATAATAATGACAGGATTTCTTTTTTTTGGAAGAACACATATAAAATTGATCGTAATATAAGAAATTTCACACGGCCCTTTATTACTATTCATAATTTTAACACTAAAAGTATTTTTTTCTACCCGCGGGAATCCGATAATACTATGTTATTTCCTATGCTTGTCTTCGTACTATTTTCTTTCTTTATTGGAGCCATAGGAATTCCTTTCAATCAAGAGGATATATTGTCAAAATTGTTAACTCCGTCTTTTAACCTTTTGCATGAAAATGAACAAAATTCTGTGGATTGGTATGAATTTTTAACAAATGCAACTCTTTCAGTTAGTATAAGTTTTTTCGGAATATTTATAGCGTCATCCTTCTATAAGCCTGGTTATTTATCGTTAGAAAAATTCAATTTCTTTAATTCATCTCCGAAAAAAGGCTTGAAGAAAATTCTTTCGGACAAAATCAAAAATGGCATATATAATTGGTCCTATAATCGAGGTTACATAGATTCTTTTTATGCAATATCTTTTATTGGGAGTATAAGAAAATTAGCTGAATTTTTGTCTTTTTTTGATAAACGAATAATTGATGGAATTATCAATGGAGTCGGTCTTACCAGTTTCTTTGTAGGAGAAAGTATAAAATA